TAGGATGAATCCCCGGGATGGGTAGAAATCTAAAGCGATTTTCAATGCTTTGCTTATGTACAACTGCAAAGTAAGAAACATTCTAATTGGATTAGGTAGATAATTTTTCAGTCATTCATTGAATGATAAATCACTACAAGTGACGGAGATACGCGATTTAAATAACGGAAAATCCAATATTTTAAAATTGTATCTAGAATGACTGGAAAAGTGGAAACAAGGCCAGATATAATTTGATCATTATGAACAAATCCAAAATCCTTGTAGACAAAGCCAATCAGCAGTTCCCAACCATGGGGCGAATGAAATCCGATACATAAATCAGTTAATAAAAGAAGAGAAAAAGCTTTTATTGTGTCACTTAAGTTATATAGGAATTCCTGAGCCCAAGAGTTAAGAATAACAAGTTCTTTATTACCCAAAATAGAATAACCGCTTAGAATAATGAAACAGATTATATTTGTCGAGAAGTGCAAAATCGTATGAATACGACCCTCGTTGTGTATCTTGATTAATTGGATTGTTTCTTTGTGAATTCCTATACGAAGGTTTTGTAGATGTGTCTCCGAGTATTCCTTGATCATTTCCTCTAAGAAGAGGAGTTCCTCCAATTCTCTGAATTTTTCTAGAATACTCTTTTCTTCAATATCATTCAAAAAAAATTCGGATTGCCTAGTATTCCACCAATAAGTAACCCATGATTCCAGACTTTTTTGAAATGAGAGAGAAATCCACCAGGGCAAAAATACTATAGATGCAAGATATAAAAGAGGAGTGAATGCTTTCTTTTTTTCCATTTTTTCGTCTGTGAATTGTTAATGAACCCATCTCATTCGTCGACTCTATGTAATCTAATATTTCTCTCATGCATCTCTTCTATTACAAGTTATCGAACCTATGAATCTATTCACTCTTTTTTATTTGTGATTTCGTGGTTAGGCCTTGAATCTAGAAAAAAAAATACCGAAATAGACGAAAAATTCGAATGAATAAATAAAAAAAATTGTTTACCTATATTTCAATTGGTCGAATTCGAAGCACATATCTCCTTTCGATAAATGCCCGGAAAAATTTTAGTCTTATTCCATATATGTCTGCTTTGACTCGAATGAATGTTTTGAAGAAACCTCAATTAAGTTATAAGTTATGTTATAGAAAAAGGGGATTCTTGCTTTTTTTGCTCTCCTGCTGAGAAAGCATTCATTTCTCGGCTTCATTTATTAAAAAACTTCAATTGGTACACGCAAGAAATAGGCCAATTCAGCAGCTTTTTGTTCCATTTCCCGTGGAGTAAAATTCTCATCAGTACGAGTCAATGGAATGGCTCCCTGGCCTCTGATATCCATATAAAGGACACGACGAGCAAAAATACCCTCTTTCACTTCTATTCTGACGGACTGAATATCTTTTATAAGAAATCGGAGGAAAACCCGACGATTTTTTCCAGGAAATCCCCAACGAAAGATACACACTATTCCATCTTTTCTATCAAATCGATCATAACCACTACCTACATTCCACGAAATTGTGCACCACAAATAGGAGCTAATAAAAAGACCCGCGATCCCATAGAAAGACATCACAATTCCTTGCGGGAAAAAAACTATTTCCTGAGACGGGAATAAAGATATCAAATTTCTACCAAGATAACTCGAGGTTCCAACCAACAAGAATCCTAATGAACCTAAAAAAAGGATAACAGCCCAGCAGAAATTACTTGTTTTTCGAGCCCCCGTTATAGGTTCTATCCATATATATTCTGATCGACAACTCATACTTGATCCAGTTGCTTTTTTTGGAATTGAGAGAATACCCCAAATGAATTTGACTTTAGTCCGTTTGTTTCCGAAGTAACTCGCATCAACTAGCACTAGTTTGATGTGAACCTTTAGGAGTAATTCATTAAATTGGTTAGATCTAAACTAATAACATACCCTTCGTATGATCTCACTAAAGATAGCCACATGTATATAGATAGACCAACTTTACAGTTCAGCCATCCGCCGAGTTGGGTCTATTTGAAAATAGCTAGAATATAGCATTTTTGGGAGATTTTCGGCGGAAGCCACTTATACCAAATATACCAAATTTTGCTAAATGGATATCTGTGTTATGATACAAGCGTCAGTTAAAAAAAAATAGATGAGATTTTGTGCCCTCGCCTCTAAACAATTTTGTTTTTTTGAATATGAAGAAATAAAGAAGCTATTGCGATTGCCGGAAATACTAGGCCTACTAAAGGGACCAAAACAGAGGGAAAGGTAAGATTTGTCATAGAATGGGTACCTCGATTTACTATTTGTACCTGTTATTATTATTTAGATTTTATTTTATATTTTATAATATAAAGTAAAGATATCTTATCTTATCTTATTATATATAAAGTATATCTTATTATAATTTGATAATTTGATATTGATCATTCTAAATAAATAAATAAAGATATAAGTATCTAGCTAAGTGAGTTATAGAATGTAGTTTTGCATCTTTCTACATGAAA